TTAGAAATAAACTTTTGTTTTGTATCTTCATCCATAGATCCTTTACTCATACTTATTCAATTCAATTGGAAGATTTGATCCAATTCAAAAAAAATTATGCTTCGCGACTCCATAATCCTATTTTTTATTCAATTTCGAATTGACCTTTGGATACAAATCGTGAGAATGTATATTCTTCTTCAAATATGCTATTGAAGGAAAAAGGATTAAACCTTTTTAAGAAATAAAGTTTTTTGATCGGAATATTAAAAAACCGAAAGATCCCTTAACTATTTAAGTTATTAATCGAACGAATCACACTTTTACCACTAAACTATACCCGCGACATATCCATTATTATATATGGATATACCTTTTGTCGAACAAAGGAATGAGATGCAATTAAGATAGCATCAGACTCATGAAAATTCTAGCGTTGACACTCCGTTCCGCCGGGGCGGGGGTATTTGAAAAAATAGGCGAAGAACAGAATATTTTTGATTTAAATCAAAAATAAAAAATTAGAATATAATTTATTATAATATAATAAAGTGAAAAGTATAACTTTTCACTTGCTGGAAGTCATTACTGACAGTCCCGAATCGAAGGAGTTATTGAAGCTGGACCATAGAAATGACGAATTCCGCATTTCTTTTTTTGTTTTCAACTTTCCCTTCAACTGCCGGATTTTATGAATTTGAATTCGGATCGATTGGATCTCAAATGTTCAAATAAAGCTTGTCCCTTGAACAAATAAATGAGTTATGTTATATATATTATAATATATCATATGTGTGTTTCATTTTTGATATTTTTTAATATTTAATATATGTATGTGTTCTTTTCCAGTTAAGTAATTAAGTAAATTGAGAAAAAAAGACTAATAACAAAAAAATCTTAACTTAAAATACTTAATAAGAATGTGAAAAATATTCATATTCTTTCATATTCTATAGTATATCATATTCTATACTATATTATTTCCATAGTATTAATAATACAAATAAATGACACTTCTATCATAGGAATAGGGATGGAAATTGGCTTTCTTGTTGCTTCAATAACAAGCAAGTATTTTTGATTTGATATCAAATCAAAAATAATTAAATCGTTTGATCTATGAAATGATTCATGAGAAGTAATGTAATGGCCCGGCCAGTACTTAACCAGGCCGGGGGAATGAACCTTTCTTACAAAATAAAAGAAGTAATCAAAGAAGTAAGGTATTCTTTCTATATCTATTCTATTGGAGATAAGATATCCTTATTGAATTACTGATCAAATTCGTGGATATCTTATCTATATTTAATAGAATATTTATTTAGAATATATTATTAGCGTTATTTTATCCTTATACTTATAATTATAATAAAGAAAGAAAACGAGGTTTTTTTAATCTTTTTTACTTCACGTGTCACATCACATAAAAAATTTCCAATTTTGAATTGGGAGAGATGGCTGAGCGGACTAAAGCGGCGGATTGCTAATCCGTTGTACGAGTTATTTGTACCGAGGGTTCGAATCCCTCTCTCTCCGCTCCCTCTGATCACTTCAGACTTTCAAAATTTTAAAAATTTCAATCCCTTGATTTTTTCATCATAGGTAAATGTATGGAATACATAAAAAAGTAAAAAAAAAAACTCAAAAAATTTTTTTTATTCCTCGCGTCCGGGATTACGGCCCGGATCGTTAGATAAGAATCCGAAGATGAAGAGAGAAACAAAAAATATCACTACTGTGTAAACGAAGAGTTTGAGAGTAAGCATTACACAATCTCCAAGATTATTTTTTTGGAAAAAGGAAATAGATTGCCTATTTTTTATCATATACACTATTTTGACATAACACCCCCAAAATGAAGTCTTTTCTTGAAAAAAAAGTAATTTTCACGAATTTATTTGTAATAAGAAAAGAAGGATTCGGATTCCTTCATTACCAAAAATTTTTGGCCATATCCATTATTTGGTATTGTGGGGTCCTTAGAAAGTCCTTGTTTACTGGAAGGTCAGAACGAGGAAATACGTTGATCCAAATTTGTCACTGCGGTTATTCAATATACAAGAATTTCTATTTTTGAATCGAGGATTCATAATGTAAAACTTATCTGATCTTATCAATTTTTCGAATTTTTTTCAGATAAATCATGAATTTTGCGGAGCATTAAAAATGTTATCGAAAACTTACAGCAGCTTGCCAAACAAAGGCTAAGAGAAGAAATAGTACAGGTATGACAGGCATAACATCTACGATTGGATTGAAAAAGGCATAAGCCTCGGGCAATTTGCCGAAGAAAAAACTACTCGAATAGAGGGTAGAATTAAGACAGATACAGATTAAACTAAAGATATTAAGCATAACAAACATTTCATTCTTGTAGATTAGAAAATTTGATTTTTGTTGAGTTCCTTTTCTTAGGGAAAAACGAGAAGGCGGGTCAAAAAGCCCTTCTTTTTCTTCGAACTCTCCCAAATCAAAAATCTTTCCTTTCATTCTCAAATGAGAATACAAGGAATTTTAGTTTCATACAATATCTTAATTGAATTTTATGTAATGATCAATAATTTTTTTTTCTATATTTCCATGTGTTGAATCCTAGCAGCAATGTATTTCATATGTATTTTGGTTGGGATTGACGAATGACCAATACCAATATTAGTCTTTATTAGTGTCGAATATAAATTATAAATCTAAATGGGGCGTGGCCAAGCGGTAAGGCAACGGGTTTTGGTCCCGTTATTCGGAGGTTCGAATCCTTCCGTCCCAGATCGTCTCCATCAGAAACGAAAGATTCTTCTCTTTAACAATTTTCTGTTTAATTTTGGATATTTGGATATAATGTGATCCCGCCTTTTGTTCTGAATTCTAGAAATATGAATAATTCTAAGAATTATATCTTTTCTTTCGTTTGGTTTCTCACAAACGTGATCGAGTGTACGGGTAGAAATAAAGGGATTTCTTTGAATTCTTAATTCAAAAAAGAATTGGGGGTGTATCATTCCCATTCAGAGTATACTTGTACTACTACTCATATTCATATTGAAGTAAGTTACTTAGGGAAACTTTGTGTTCCATATCCATGAAATGTGAATTCTCGCATGATGCATTCTGAATCGAAATAAAAAAAGGCCTTTTTTCTATTCCATTCCCCAAGGAAAGCCTAAAGAAAATAAACGGTGTATCCCAATTCCATACTTTATGTGGAGACTAAAGATTACGTAGTTTTTGGTATAAATTTCATTTCTTTCATCGTTCGTCTTAAAACTTTAAAAGCTGGGGAAAAATAGGAAAAACGAATTGATCCGGATGCCGTTTTTTTTGTATTTTCTCTTATTCAAATGAATAATTTGAAATCAATGTAATGTAACGATTAAATGGATGGAAATTTATATATTCCATTTGCTTGACTTTATTGGAATTGGTGGAAAGATTATTGAACCTGAAGTAAAAAAAAATCCGTCTGTATAATATAAAATGAACAAGTCCTATGTATATATAATATATATTATGTATTGTTATCGTATTGTTCTATTTCAGTAATAGCGGTTCTTTGGTTAAGTCAAAAGGGTCTGTGATTCTTTAAATATCCATGATTATCCCCTGTAATAACTGTTCGTTGTATATGATGGATACGAAAAGATTAGAGTTATTCTTGATTCTGATTTTCTCTTTCAGATGAAAGAAAGAATAACGACTTTAATCTTATCTTACCTTACACGGGACCTTTTCTATTCCATACTCATGAAAACAAAAAACGATTTTTATTTTGACTTCATTTTTATGAACCTTTGTACTCGAAGAAGTGCGAAAAATCTATTGTGAAAAATCTATATTATAGAGAAACTTCCGACCTTTTCGAGTCATCGGACTAGCTTATATTTGGTTAATAACTGATTTTGGTCCGGAATTGGAAATCCATCCGGGATTGGAAATCCATTAAGGGCCATTCTTTTGAGGTTTCGAATTTCTTTGTTCGAGAAAAATAGGATCTTTTTTTTTCATGATTCACCATTCCGAACGATCTGTTGAAGATGTAAATAAGACTTAAGTATATTCCTCTTTTTTAGAAATCTGTTTCATTCATAGGATAGAATATGGGGTGAAATAACTTAAAACCTTTCTAAGACTTTTCCGGATAACTATTTATCTATCCGTTTATCTATCCATAGATACATAGAAAGTATTATATACCGTTGAGCCAATGACTATTCATGATTCCATATTGAATCAATTCCATACCGGTTCAAAATGAAATTTTTAATTAGAGGAATGTTGTTATGGTAAAACTTCGTTTGAAACGATGTGGTAGAAAGCAACGTGCGACTTGAAGGACATGATTCGCTGTGGATTCTTATACCCACCATTTTCTATAGGAATGAAGATGCTCTTGAATCGACATAGTTTGTTCTGTTCCTGCTAGGAACCTAATTTGTGTTGGGTTGGTAAATAGGAAAGGAATAGTACATGATGGAGCTCGAACAAAAAGTATTGATTCATTTATCGGGGGGAAGAATCTAGGGTTAGTAACAATTAATAAGTTAGACCAACTTTGTAAGTATATCCTCAATATAGAAATGGAAATCGAAGGGTTAAAATTCGAACAAGTTTGAAATGAAATAAAAAAAGTCAACTTTGTTGGAAAAAGTAAAACTTTTCGATTAAAATACAAAGTGTATTATATTACAAGGTAATCAACCATTCGTATTATCTTTCCATAGAAAGAAATAACAAAAAACAAAAGGTATGTTGCTGCCATTTTGAAAAAAAGGAGTAAAGATCACCGAAGTAATGTCTAAACCCAATGATTTTACAAAGCAAAGAGAAAGGATTCCGGAACAAGGAAACACTATTTTCAATTGTCTCAAAAATTTTATTATTTTATTTTTTATTATAATGAGGAGTAAAAATAGAGACGAGACAAACAAGAGAGGTTAGAGACGACTCAAGAAATGCCTAAGGATTTACCTTCGAACTTTTTCAAAATTACCCAACTTGAGTTATGAGTACGAATGATATTTCTTTTTTCTGTAAGTAAGAACAAAAAACAACTCAAATCATAGTCTAATTCATTATTTTATGGATCTATTTGCCATTATATACAGAATATACAGAAATATTAGAATCATTTTTTCTCGAGCCGTATGAGGAGAAAACCTCCTATACGTTTCTAGGGGGGGTATTATTTATCTACATCTATCCCAATGAGCGATCTATCGAATCGTTGCAATTGATGTTCGATCCCGACGAGAAGGGAGAGATCTTCAAAAAGTGGGTTTTTACGACCCAATACAGAATCAAACTTATTTAAACGTTCCCGCTATTCGTTATTTCCTTGAAAAAGGTGCTCAACCTACAGGAACTGTTCATGATATTTTAAGGAAAGCAGAATTATTTAAAGAAAGAGCTTCGTAAAGAAAAAAAAAACAACAAAATTTCTAAATAAAAAAGGAAGGGTAACTAGTATCTATTTTTGGTAATTATTTACCCACAATTTGCTCTTTTCTTGTTCTATTCATACTTAATTTACCTTGTTTCTTGTTGTGCCAATCCAACACAAATACTTATTTGATTTACTTATTAATTTAATTGAATTGAATTTGTTTTCTCAACATTCCATTCATATTGACAATGGTGTATCGAACAAATATAATTCGATCGTAGATAAAAAAATCTGTTTATTCCGACCTCTATTGGTTTTTCCTTTACTTCAGTCAAATGATGGGTTTGCCGGATTTACTGTTATACAAGATGTATTTTCTTAACGAAAATAACAAATTTTGAGAAAAAGGGGCGGTCTGTAAATGTAAATTTGGACATTTCTATTGGTAATCTGTTGTTTTTTAATTCGATCCGCTCATTTTGCTATTTTGATGTTTATAATTGATCATAAAATCTTTCCTTTATATTTCATTTCTTATTAGTTCAATGTTTTGACGTAGTTGTACAGTGCAATTCCATTGATTTTTTTTATTTCGATCGTATCTACATATCATATTTATCTGGGTTGCTAACTCAACGGTAGAGTACTCGGCTTTTAAGTGCGACTATGATCTTTTACACATTTGGATGAAGCAAGGAATTCGTCCAGACTCTTGGTAGAGTCTATAAGACCACGACTGATCCTGAAAGGTAATGGATGGAAAAAATAGCATGTCGTAATAATAAGAAAAAATGGAATTTCTTATTATATTCTTATTTTTTTTTAGTGGAATTTTGAGTTGATCCTTACAGGATCATTACAAAAAAAATTTTGTTTTGATTTTTGGAGGAGGGCAAAAGAAATTCACATTTACAGTTGGTCTAGTGAATAAATGGATAGAGCCCTACGGCTCCAATTCTGATAAAAAAAAAGCAACGAGCTTCTATTCTTAATTTGAATAATTACCCGATCTAATTAGATGTTAAAAAGAAATTAGTGCCTGATGCGGGGAAGGGTTCTCCTGTGAATGGAATGGACCTTTGATTCTTTTTTTTTTTCTTTTTTAATAAATCCTAACTATTTCTCTATTATGGATTGGAAACGAATGTGTAGAAGAAACAGTATACTGACAAAAAGAATTTGTTCCAAAGTCAAAAGAGCGATCGGGTTGCAAAAATAAAAGATTTTTGACCCTCTGGTAATTATAACGAAGATAAACCCATTGGATAGAAGGGGAGAAGAAAAAGATCTGTTGATTGGACTCCCTGTTTCCAGGGTATATATTTTTTTCCATACATAATACATACCCTGTTCTGACCATATTGCACTATGTATAATTTGATAATCCAAGAAATGCCTATTGTTTCTGGTTCAAGTAGAAATGTAAGTCAATGGAAGAATTACAAGGATATTTAGAAAAGGATAGATCTCGGCAACAACACTTCCTATACCCGCTACTCTTTCAGGAGTATATTTATGCACTTGCTCATGATTATGGTTTAAATGGTTCGATTTTTTACGAATCTGCGGAAGTTTTTGGTTATGACAATAAATCTAGTTTAGCACTTGTAAAACGTTTAATTACTCGAATCTATCAACAGAAATCAAAGATTTCTTTGGTTAATGATTCTAACCAAAATCGATTTGTTGGACACACCCACAACAATTTTTTTTATTCTCGTTTTTATTCTCAAATGATATCAGAAAGTTTTTCAATTATTGTAGAAATTCCATTCTCGCTGCGATTAGTATCTTATTTCAAAGAAAAAGAAATACCAAAATATCATAATTTACGATCAATTCATTCAATTTTTCCCTTTTTAGAGGACAAATTATCGCATTTAAATTATGTCTCAGATATACTAATACCCCATCCCATCCATATGGAAATCTTGGTTCAAATTCTTCAATGCTGGATTCAAGATGTTCCCTTTTTGCATTTATTGCGATTCTTTCTTCACGAATATCATAATTGGAATAGTCTTCTCATTACTCAGAAGAAATCCATTTACGTTTTTTCAAAAGAAAATAAAAGACTATTTCGGTTCCTATACAATTTTTATGTGTTTGAATGTGAATTTTTATTTTTTTTTATTCGTAAACAA